CAAATAAATAAATGGGATATCCATTTCTATATCTAGTATAGAATTCTATATTCTATATCTAGTATGGAATAAGTATGTATCGTGGTCTAGACGATTAAGGAATTTGGATCGGGACCCATATCGATTCATTTGGATGAATCTCCTTTTGATACATTAACCGCGTGTCAGGAACCAGATTTGAACTGGCGACACGAGGATTTTCAGTCCTCTGCTCTACCAGCTGAGCTATCCCGACCAGTCTCGATGCATCATCCCGCTAGAGGACTTGGGTCTATGTTAAGTAAATTAAAGAGACCCCAAAAACATTACAAAAGCTCACCCAAGCCCTGGAATTTCTTGGCCCTTAAAAAAGAAGACTTTGTATAGGCGTTATGATATCACTGTGAATTATTCAATAGTAGAGATTCCTTGCCCATTCATTATCTGTTCATTTGTACGCATGTACGTAAATCATATCTATCACAAAACTTGTGATAAGATAGAAACATTTCTGGTCGAATCCATTTGTGAAAGAGTAGAGTGAATGAGAAACATAACGAATTTGGAAGAACTGACAAAAAAGAGGATAAATGATTAGGGGGGAAATGGGCCTTTTTTATTGGGGATAGAGGGACTTGAACCCTCACGATTTATAAAGTCGACGGATTTTCCTCTTACTATCAATTTCATTGTTGTCTGTATTGACATGTAGAACGGGACTCTATCTTTATTCTCGTCCGATTCATCGGTTCTTCAAAAGATCTATTAGACTCGGGAATGAATGATTTGATCTCTGAATATTCGATTCTTCCTTCAACTTGGAATCAATTCGCTCTATTCTGAAATTTTTCAGAATAAAATACTGATTCAAGTCGTGATTAATCGTTTGATGTTTCAGTATGTATACGTACGTATACAAGATCATCCTTTCTGTCGTTTGGATAGAAGGAAAGAATTCCCTTACCAATGCAGTCAACTCTATTTGTTAGAACAGCTTCCATTGAGTCTCTGCACCTATCCTTTTTTGATTCTCGCTTTCTGAACCTTGTTTTCTGAACACAGGATTTGGCTCAGGATTGCCCATCTTTAATTCCAGGGTTTCTCTGAATTTGGAAGTTCTCACTTAGTAGGTTTCCATACCAAGGCTCAATCCAATCAAGTCCGTAGCGTCTACCAATTCCGCCATATCCCCGCCGATATCTCATTGTGGTCTCCCCCTCTTTCATTTATGTTGGAACCATTGAATTCATTAGATACTGATTTCTATAGCAAAGCAGTGCCTGCTTCTATTTCTTACCCATTTTCTTTCATCTCTGTCGGGGAACCCGGTCCAATCAGAAATGATTCTATCGTTGATGTATCCGCAATTCAATATGGATGGAAATATACCACATCTACAAGTCTCTCCCCCTCTTATTTTTCCTGCTCGATTTGGAATACTGGAACGGTCAATATTCATTCTTCTTTTTTTCGTTCTATCTCCCCTCTTTCCGAATGAATTTGTGGGAAGATCTCATTATGCTCTGGGTGGCATCTTATCCTTTCCCTAGGACCGATCCACTAGAATTCGAATAGAATCTGCTATAACTAATTCTAACTAATAGAGTTAGAATCTATTATTTTCTTTTGCGTTTTGAATTCAATTCCAAAGGAAAGAAATTAGAAATGAAATCAAAGAAAAGAAATAGAAATTTCTAATACTACTTACTATATTCTATACTGTATTCTAATAGTAGAATAAGAAGTATATTCTATAGAATTCTAAATTCACCTATAATAATGAGAATTCATAGACCGATAATAATAAGTAACTATTCCATTAGGAATTTTCAATATCTTAGTTTAGAATAGCAATCTAAATATAATAGAAGCCAAATTCTTTATCTAGAGGTCTATAGATTCTCTATCTATCTAGATCCATATAGATAGAGATAGGTATCCCATAGATAGATATTATCTTTCATCCGCCCTTAAATAGATATTGTAGATCTACATAAGATAACTGTATTAAGATATACACTAGATAGATAGAAGAAGAAGCTTCTTGTGATAGTAATTTTCATTAGCCATATTGAATTTCATAGAATTCTATGAAATTCATATGAATTGACTATTAATAATTTCTATTAATAGCTATTTATAGTAGTTATTTGTATTTGTAGTTATTTAAAGTGAATATTGAATTTCATATTTCAAGTTTTATAGTAGTTAAGTTAAGTAGTTAAGCTACTAGTAGTTTGGTTAATAGTTAATGATGATTATTAAGAATTCATATTAAGAATTAATGATAGAATCATTAATTCTAGTAAAAGGGTCCCGGTAGTTTACCGAATTCTATGCCCTATGCACCGTTTCTGCTATGTGAGCCCGCTTAGCTCAGAGGTTAGAGCATCGCATTTGTAATGCGATGGTCATCGGTTCGACTCCGATAGCCGGCTTTTCTCTATTTGTCCGATTTTTTCCATGATTGAAAGTGTTTCCTTGAGATCAAGGAATATTGAAAAGACTCCTACCTTTTTTCTTTTACAAGATCACCGATCTATTATGCCGTGGGAACTTCCAATTATGAATAAAAAAGGGATTGGGGCAGTTAAATCTCTACAGAACAAATCGGGAAAAGGATATCTAACTTCCTAATGCCTAATATTACTATTACAAATATTACTATTACATATATGCATGTATATACATATATATACAAATATATACAAAGTAAAAGTATATACAAAGCAATCCAGATATTGATCCAACCCATCTCATTCTTCTTTGCAGTACTTCACTTCAGTAGATTTATCTTCGTTTATCGTTTAGTTCAGCCTGAATCTAGGTTATTCTATGAAATCAAATTTCAAAAAAAAAAGAAAAAAGGAGTCTTTATGTCTCGTTACCGAGGACCTCGTTTCAAAAAAATACGCCGTCTGGGGGCTTTACCGGGACTAACTAGTAAAAGGCCTAGACCCGGAAGTTATCTTAGAAGAAAAAAATCGCGTTTCAGGAAAAAATCTCAATATCGTATTCGTCTAGAAGAAAAACAAAAATTGCGTTTTCATTATGGTCTGACAGAGCGACAATTGCTTAGATATGTTCATATCGCTGGAAAAACTAAAGGGTCAACGGGTCAGGTTTTACTACAACTACTTGAGATGCGTTTGGATAACATCCTTTTTCGATTGGGTATGGCTTCGACCATTCCTGGGGCCAGGCAATTAGTTAACCATAGACATATTTTCGTTAATGGTCGTATAGTAGATATCCCGAGTTATCGCTGCAAACCCCGAGATATTATTACTACGAGGGATAAACAAAGATCCCGAGCTCTGATTCAAAATCATATTGATTCATCCCCCCGCAAGAACAAGAAATGGGCAAACCATTTGACCTTTCACTCATCCCAATACAAAGGATTAGTAAAACGAATAATAGATAGGAAATGGGTCGGTTTGAAAATCAAAGAGTTACTAGTCGTAGAATATTATTCCCGTCAGACCTAAACCTAACTAAAATTACAAAGCTTCGGACAATTTTGTCCGACCTTTTTTCGCCAAAGTCAAGTAAATAAGGAAGGGGTTTGATCCGGATTTTTCTCCCATTCACGTATCACAAACGGATCAGCGGTGAGATTTTCATCCCTTTCTACTCTTTCCGGTATTGGTATTTCCGTACCCCAGTAATTAGGAAAAATATCTATCAAATAAAGGTCTTACTCTCGGAATGATGGTATCAATAATTGTCATTTGATTTAATACATTGCGGTTGGTAACCCTGGTGAATTAGGTGAAGGTACGGAAAGAGAGGGATTCGAACCCTCGGTAAACAAAAGTCCACATAGCAGTTCCAATGCTACGCCTTGAACCACTCGGCCATCTCTCCTACAGAATCTTAGGATTCTTGCCCAGAAACCGGGTGAATATCGAATCATTCATATTACTCCAATACAGGTACGACCAATCAATGAAATTTTCAATAGAAAACTTTTCTTCAAAGCAAAGAAAGGTCTTCCTTCGCTTGAAGACTCGAGGGATAAAAAAACTTCTTGAGTTCTCAGAATCTGTAGGAAAAATTCCTTTATTCCTCAACTTCGATAAATATATTAGTAAATAAATATAAGTAAATAAATATAATAAATATAGTGTAGTAAATAAATATAGCAGTAATTAAGATTATAGTAGTAATTCTAGTAGTAATAAGGAGTATACAATTCTATTGGAATGAAATCCAATAGGATTCAAATATTTCCCATCTATCCCTGTCCAAAAGGGACAATTTGGGGGGAAGGTCCACATTTTTTTTGAATGAGTCTGTTTTTATGTGATTTCGTACTGTACAACTCCTTTGTTTGTGGGATCGTTTTCCCTCGAAGGGTAATGAGAAGAATTCTCGAATGGATTGTTAACTATGCCTAGATCTCGGATAAATGGAAATTTTATTGATAAAACCTCTTCAATTATAGCCAATGTCTTATTACGAATAATTCCGACAACTTCAGGAGAAAGGGAGGCATTTACCTATTACAGAGATGGTGCGATTTGATTTTTTTCTTTATTTACCGATCTCAGTCTTATGAGCAAGAGATATGATTCGGGATACAAAAGAAGATTCTTGAAAAAACCTACGCTTGATGAAGGTGAAGTTAGTTTGGAGATAGAACAACTCCTTCTGTCGTGTATCCCCGATTGATGCAGCCTCAGATGCTTCAATTGTTGATTCTAGTATTGAGCGAAAGGTTACGCCTATAGGTTCTCTGTATTGCAGGTCAATACTACTAATAGGCCGCATAGGGGAAGAAACACTACACCTAGGAATCAACAACACGAAAACTTTGTTATAATTTACCCCCTTTCCTTATCGGGATCGGGACTAACAAGAATGGTTGGGACAACAAACACCCATCTCGTTCGCACTTTGGATACCCGTATAACCATCGGAGATCGTTGAAGTGACTAATTCCTGGAAAGAAAATAGAGGGCGTTGAGGACAAAGAAATTGTTGGAGTTACCATTTCTACCTGGCAATAATACGCT